TCTAAATTTTTTTATGAATAGTTTTTTATTCATAAAAAAGAAAAATGAGAAAATCTTATCATTTACAAAAATGTTCGTTGTACAATGATAAAAAGAAGGCTTTTTCTTCTTCTCTTGCATTAAGTAAAAAATGAATTGGAACTGGCGAGAGCCCGGCGAATCACTACCATATTTGAATTTGATTCGCCGGGCTCCCGCCAGTTCACACAAGGTTTTTTATCTGATATGCGTTGTACACTTTTTTATTCCTATTCGCAAGAACCCTTTTTGAATTCAATTATTCAATTAGATGTTAATGTAAATGAACCATAACTATGTAGTCCTATTCCTAATATATTGACTCCAAAATAGCATATCCAAATTATAAGAAATCCAATAGAGGCCACAATTGCTGAATTTGTACCCTTCAATTTTATATTTGTTCGAGTATGTAAATAAATTGCAAATACGATCCAAGTAATAAAAGCCCAAGTTTCTTTTGGGTCCCAACTCCAATAGGATCCCCACGCTTCGTTAGCCCATACTGCTCCAGAAAGAATACCTATGGTTAAAAAGATAAATCCTAGACCAATAACCCGATAACTCCAATAATCCAATTGTTGAATCAATTGTGACCTGTAATAATTCCTTGGAGAAAAAAAAGAAGTTTTTTGTAAAACATTTTTTTGTTCATTCATGTATTCGATTTCACGAATAAAAAATGACTCATTTTCATTTAAATCTAATAAATGATTACTCGTAGAAAAAAACTTTCTCCTTTTTCTAACTGTAATGACTAGAAGTGATACTGATAATAATGATCCGCACAAAAGGGCCGCATAGCCCAATATCATCATACTTACGTGCATTATTAGCCACTCGGATTGAAGAGCGGGTGCTAATATTGCGGATTCGTGTATTTCAGTTAAAAGACCTGAAGTAGCAAAGCCCTGGGAAAAAATAGCACTTGGGCCAATTATTGTGCTTAGAAGATTTTGATTTTTTTTGAAATACGGAACTATATAAATAAAGGAAAAACTCCATGAAAGAAAGATTAACGATTCATATAAATCACTTAGTGGAAAATGTCCCGAATAAATCCAACGATTAATTAAGAATCCTGTTATACAGAAAAAAGTCATTATCATGCCCTTTTTGGATGAATCATATAGTTTTACGATTTCATCGACTAAAAAGGTTATCAAATGAATTGTAATTATAATTGAAACGATCGAAAAAGAAATATGAGTTAATATATGCTCTAAGGTTGAAAATATCATGAAAAAAAAGTTCCTTAATTCTAAAATAGAAATTGGCAATTGAATTCATTATAGGATCTATTTTTTTTAGGAGATGACATGCCGCCACTCGGACTCGAACCGAGATGCTCTAGCACTGCTTCCTAAGAGCAGCGTGTCTACCAATTTCACCATAGCGGCTTGTCTTGACCTCATAATAGCCCATGAATAAGTAATCGTCCAGATTTAAGAATTCAATTGGGTGCAATATTTTTTAGGAAAGATTCAAATTGATGAATAAAATTTTTTTCAAATAGGTATTTGAAGGTTCATTATTTTAGTTTAGGTTCTTAGGTTTTTTGTGTATTTTATACTCTTCTCGACTTGGACTCTTGTAAAACTAGATAGTCCTACTATGAATTAAGGGATGGAAGCCGCCAATTTTTTTAATTAACTACTTTTTTTATTTGAATTTGATTTCAAAAAGTCAAAAAATCAGTTTTATCAATGAACAAAAAAAGAATATTTTTTTGAATTTGGTAAGGTAAACAAAAGAATTTTTATTCTCTATATTCTAAGATTCTAAGAGCGGAACAAATTCCATTCCCGATTGATTAACTCAATCGGGAATGGAATTCGGGAATTTGATTTTTGAAATGAAATGAGTCAATTTTTGAGTCAGGCTGGTTTAGATTATTTCAACGTGTTATGTTTTATTACTTAGTTTATTTGTTTGTCGCACAAAAAAACTTTTTGAATTCCCGGTAGAAAGAGATTTCCCTAAGGAAAAGGCTTTTAACGCTGCCTCATACCCCTCCCTTTTCCAAAAATTTTTTCGAATACGCTTTTTTGATGCAGAAGTACGTTTTTTTGGAACTGCCATTTAAATAAAAATTAAGAGATTATTCGTTATAGCTGGATGTGAAAGACATCTATTGTTCAAAAAAAGTCTGCACTTTTCTAAATGTATTTCTTAGATAATATTTTTTTCTAAAAATCTAAAAGAATAGATAAGATGGATGGACGATATGGGAAAATCGTATAAAATATTACTAAAAATAGAAAAAAGAAGAATCTTTTTATTAACTTGTCAAACTCGGGAAAAATATGCCCAATTTGACTTAAATTTTCAAATTTGAAAGAGACTAGTAATTAATCTCTTTCATATGATTTGACCAATTGTAACTTCTTGATTTGAATATTTGAAGTATTTAACAGAATTTCAGAAACAATAAGTAAAAAGAAATAAAAATTCAAAAATTATATTTAAGCTAGGTTAAGTA